TATCGAGAGAGTCTTTCTAAATCCATATAACTTTCGTTCTTACCTTTCTTTGTTCCGACCTATGAGTTGAATTCTTCCATCTTTTTATTGATTTCATCCGTTTATTCATTCAACTCATAGGAACAGATGAGACAAAAGGACTTCTAGTAGAATCGACGCATAAATTCACATTCGGAGGTCAAATTAGATAGATCTTTAATTCAGATCTAACTAGCTAATATAACATATACACGTATTTCTTTCATAATGTAAACCAACTCTTCATCCATCTTAGAGCCAATCGGATTTGAGAATCATTCGTCGAAAGAGTCACAAGAGTTGACTTAGATCCATTCAATTAGATATACTCCCCTCTCCGAACTAGCCCATTTTTTATAAATCCCGTTTTTGTAAATTCTTCTTTATCGCCACCTTTTTTTATCATTATCCTGCATGGATACAATCTAAAAGGACAAATTGATTAGACAGAATCATTGCATAAAAAGTGATTGATCAAAGTTCATTCAATTTCTTTTTTTTTTTTTTATTTTTTTGGCCAATCGTTGAAGAAAATCAACTGAAAAGGAACTCGTTCTCTAGAACATCGCCCCTGTTCTTTAATCCCGTGCGGGAAAGATATACCACAAGAATTCTTCGTCAAATTATGACTCCTCATCTTTAATATTGGGATTGGTCAACCTATATAAAAAATATTCATTGAAGGGAGATATAAGTGGACCAAAGGGGAATTTTAGGAAAGAGATCTAAAAGATCTTTTTCCTTTTTTTACAATTCTCTGCTTCAATAGCCTAATCTTTTTTGCTATTACTCTAAATCGTATATAGTGTAGTTGTAGATATTGTTTTTTCTAAGTCGATTATTTTGAGCCGCGCACCTCTTGCCTTGGGCAAAGCTAAAAAAAGCCTATTTCAAAAACTAGTCAATGGTGGCCCTCCATGGATTCACCTATATAAGCCGCGGCTAAAGTTGCAAAAATAAGAGCTTGAATACCACTTGTAAATAATCCAAGAAACATGACAGGGATAGGAACCACTGAAGGTACTAAAGAAACAAGAACAACAACTACTAATTCATCAGCCAATATATTTCCAAACAGGCGAAAACTAAGTGATAAGGGCTTTGTGAAATCTTCTAAGATGTTAATAGGTAAAAGGATTGGCGTTGGTTGAATATATTTCCCGAAATAAGCCAAACCTTTTTTGGTAAGACCCGCATAGAAATATGCCACTGACGTGAGTAAAGCCAAAGCAACGGTAGTATTTATATCATTCGTGGGTGCGGCTAACTCCCCCTGAGGTAATTGTATGATTTTCCAAGGTAAAAGCGCGCCCGACCAATTAGAAACAAAAATAAAGAGAAACATAGTTCCAATAAAAGGAACCCAAGGGCCGTATTCTTCTCCAATTTGAGTTTTACTCACATCTCGAATGAATTCAAGAACATATTCGAAGAAATTCTGAACGCCGGTCGGAATGGTTTCTGGTTTCCGAACAGCTATTGCGGCGGAACCTAATAAGATAGCAATTACAACCCAAGAAGTAATAAGTACTTGGCCGTGAACTTGGAAACCCCCGATTTTCCAATAGAAGTGTTGGCCTACTTCCACACCGGATATATCGTATAACCCTTTTAGTATGTTGGTGGAACATGATAAAACATTCATATTGCCCTCTGACAAAAAATAAAACTTTAAACAAAATTATTTTGATTCAACCCTCTATTTCTCGACTTAACTACTTGAATCGTATATTTTGAATACCAACTAATCACACTCTATTCCCAGTTCTTTTTCTCTCTTTTTTGAGATTCAGAAATAGTAAGCGATTCGATAAATCTATGAGGGTTCCGAAATGAAATAAGTTATTTATCTTAGTATAAATTACGAATTTCTTATAGAATCAGAACGGCCCTCACGAATTGCGAATACTAATTTGTTAAGAATTAATCGGAGTGAAGATATAGAGTCATCATTCGCTGGAATCGGAAGATCTGCGAGATTGGGGTCACAATTTGTATCGATTAAACAAATTGTTGGAATTCCCAAAGTGATACATTCCTGAAGGGCCGTATATTCTTCGTGCTGATCAAGGATGATTACAATATCGGGTAACTCTGTCATATATTTAATCCCGCCAAGATATCTTTGCAAGTGAGATAATTGTCTTTTCAACATAGCCGCATCTCGTTTCGGAAGACGATTCAGTCTTCCTGTTTTTTGTTTGGTTCTCAAGTCTCTAAACTTATGAAGTCTCGTTTCTGTAGTAGACCAATTCGTTAACATCCCGCTGAGCCATTTTTTATTAACATAATGACACCGAGCCCTTATTGCAGCCCGTAATACTAAATCAGCTGCTTTTTTTTTAGTGCCAACAATTAAGAATTGTTTTCCCCTACTTGCTGCATCAAAAACCAAATCACAAGCTTCTGATAAAAAACGAGCAGTTTTAATAAGATTTGTAATATGCATACCTTTACGCTTTGCAGAGATATAAGGTGCCAT